CTCGATCCGGACATCAGGTGACAAAGCTAAACTAGTTTACCAATGGCAGTACTTAAGCCAATCCCTTACCCATAAACGAAGAAGTGACCACTCGAGACAATCTTGGACTTTCTCAGTGACAAAGAACTCGTCTGGGGTAAGACGTAGATCCCGAGGCTTCATTTCGTTACGAAGAACTGAAATGATATGACCTCGTAGATACGGGAAGACCACGACCTAACCAAAGCTCCATTGCTTGCTTTGGCAGCCGCATTTTAGTGTCCAAAGAACCCTCTATCTGGCACCTCCAATACGACATAATGTGCTAAAGCGTCGTATAGGATATCGAGCATGAATTGCCTAAACCCCATAAGGATGGTACCAATTGTTTCAAGTTTGAATAGATAGAGGACTAGCTGTTTAACTAATTTGTTTCCACATTTATCCAGCTAGCCACATTCTCAACATCTGGTTGATGCAATCCTTGACTAGATCTTTTTACTTGTATGACTTAGACGTCTATCTCGTCTTTCTCTAAAAAGTGATTCGATCGATGAGATTGATATATTCAAATCTTTCATTGAAAGACAGAATCCAGAGATGGGCTTACTATATTATACAGTGGATTCATTACATCCCGCCTGAAGGAGATACCCGACTTCTTTGGCTTTCGTTTAGCCAACTAGTGAATGCCTGAGAAGGGGGGCTCTCGTGCTTCACTGGATAAAAGCACCAGTCTACCGCTTTCAATACAGCGAGACTTCGCCGATTGAGAATATACTTTGAATAGATAGTAAGAAGAAGGCATTTTGACTCTCTTTCTAGTGGGCTTGGAAGGAAGCAGAATATCCTTCGGTTTACCATATGGTTAGTGGGCGGTATAGGTAAAGTTCCAGGGTATAGGAATCCTCTTAAACAGAAGAAAAGTCCCTTTCATGGGTAGTAAGCCATTAAAGGAGGGGAAATGGGTATAGAACTAGAATCGATAGGATCAAAGGACTTTTTTCCCCACGAGCTAGAATATCAAAGAAAGAAGGTTGGCTTTGGCTAGGTGGAAAAGCTCAACTCAAGGCCTCCCTTCCTTACCTTAAGGGCTAGTTACCGCCCCGTGGGTCCTTCAACCAGACTTTGATCGATTCCCCGACATCGTTCCTAATTCATCATATTTTTGGCAGTTATAAATCCTTCCTATTTATCGAGCCATCCTGTATAAGACTCACGTTCGTTTCCCCTTACTAGCGACTACCCTAAAACGCTTTTCTTTCATCGAATCGATTCCTTACTGAACTGCTCACCGGAACTACTTTTCCTTCACTTACAAAGGGGGACTAAAAAGCATTTCTTCTTCAGGTTCATCGAAGAACCAACCAGTCCTTCCTCTCCCTATGGTCGAGCGTCTTAAAACCTTTTGCGTGCTCATATAAAGGGAGGTCTATGGTAAAGGGGCGAAGCGGTCCAATCTGCGTAGCTCTTCGGTGTGGCTTTGTTTAAAGAGACTATCCTCCTCTGCAGCTATCTCCTACAAGCTTGTTCTTAGGTTGTATAGTAATGGTCAACAACAAGCGTGGTCATAAGCAAAGCTTAGTCCATGTTTTCGTAGCCGAATAAAATTTCCTTTGTTATAGGCTTGTCCTTCTGGTAGCTCTTAGGGTTGCTGAAAGTGTGCAATAAGATAAGGAAGCAGGATCAGGATCCGTAGCAATCTTGTGAAGCTGTGAGGAAAGCCCTTGTTGGAGTTGGAGGAATAAATGTAAACGGAGAATATTATGTTGTAGGAGAAGAAGCTGTTATAGGTTCTGCTTCCTTGCTTGTCGTTAAGGTGTTGGAAGCTACTGAGCTCGGTTGTTCTAGTTAGAAAGAGAGCGGATACTTCCCCCCGAAGGGGTGGTCTAAGTAAAGCCGAATAAAAGCCCTCACCCTCGATTCTCTTGAAAGTCTGGCAAAGCTTCTAGAAGGCCGACCACTACATAGGAGCGATAGCGAAGCCAAGCCAGTACGGTACCAATGCTTTATTTCTAATAAGAACCATCCCCTCGCTCAGTCCAATTGGTTCTCTATCTTTATGGTATTCGTCGTCCTTTGACCGCACCATATTCACCTCAACAAAATGGTGTTGCCGAAAGACGCACAATCCTTAACATGGCACACAACTCCGGCGAATAAACCTTCCCAGAGGTAGACTAGTTTAAATGGAATCAGGCCAGTCTGCTTCCTCAAATGCAGTTTCAGAATCCATTGAATAAGCAGAAAAATCCGCTTTCGAAGAGGGTTCAGCGAAAGACCTTCGAGAAGACTAGTCCACTCGGGATCTTCTAAAGTCAAGAAGCTAAAATTGCTACTTTGATTCTCTAAAACCCGCCTTTCATTCTTTCAAGTCAAACTAGGCTCCTCCCACACCACAAGGATGGCTAAACTCGCCGCTGGAATGGTTGAATATCAGGTTTAGGCATGCCCCTGCTTTCCAATAGGACTTTCCTTAGCCTTAGAACGAGACAGATATTGAATGAACGGAAAGGCTCGT